TCTCTCTTCTGATTCAAAATCGTGGCGTAACGCGTATTCCCCTTTGTTCCGGTCATGGAATAGATGAAATAAACCCAAAAATGGATTTTTGTTCAAGAATGAAATCTTATTGGAACTGTCTATATCCGGTTCATCCTTTGGAACCATATCACATCCCGGATCTGATGAAATAGGATGAATTGAGACAGTATTTTGTAAATATGTAATTATCTTGAATATATCAACCATTTCTTTATTTTCCGATCGCCTGAAAGGGACAAAAGAAACATCTTGTTTTTTCTTCAAAAATTTCTGATCTCTAATGGACCTCTCAGTAGGATTCGAACCCAGATGAAGTTCTGACCATTTGTCAGAGAAAAAAGAACGAATTGATCTTGTAGGATTCCCAAGAAATTCTTCGGTTTCTTCCGGAAGCAGATGATTATTCATCTGCTTCTCACGTTCCGTGAATAGCCGAGACATTGAGGAAGATCCAAAAAGGCATTTCGGGAATCGGTTTGATTCTATTTCTGTTCGTTCCGTTTGAAGAAAGGAAGGATCCCAAAGAATCGATCTTTCTTTTAGTTGCTGAATCTCTGTTTGATCGATCAATTTGTGATATTCCGAATCCTCATTTCTAATGGAATCGAAATGATCTCTGGATTGATCAGAAGATCCTTTCAATTGGCTAGAATCCGTTACTTGAACGAAAATGGATCTTGTGGAATCATATTGAATATTTGACGATACATTCCGTACCTTGCTAAAAAACGGATCCTTGTTTACCAACCAGACATTGTCTAACGAAATCAAATTCTCTCTCGATACGTTCCTCAAAAAATCCGATTCGTGCTGATTCTTACCCCAGCTAACGAAGAGATTTTGGCGGAATTGCCACATATGAAATTGAGCACAATTTTGCAAAGAAATACCCCACTTGTTTCTCGAGAAGAGATGGGAAACATGCTCAATATCATTTGATTGAATAGTTGCCTCAGCTCCTTGTTGTTTGAAGAAACCCTCCCCTTCAATTGGTCTTTTTTCACGAAAAGCAGACATGAGATAACAAATCAAGTGTTTCCCTAAGATTTCGAATAGCTGTCCCGAATTCAAGTTGATTATGTTTCGCTTCTTTCTCGGAGAAAGACGATCAAACAATTCCCAATTATGGTCCTTACGGATCGGATCATCCGTATAGGATAAAAAAAGAAACTCCATATATTTGCTATCTTTCTCTTTGAATGAGATCTCAATTCCAGCTACGGTTTCATTGGATATCTTACAACTAGAATCCCTCTTTTTTCCGATCCGGTTCCTCCACCACTGCGAACCCCGGTTAGATTCAGACATGATACACTTTTTATTTATTTTAGTTATTGGGAGAACCCAAGTACTCTCTTGCGTATCCATGAAACAACTCTCAGAAATCTTTTTCCCTTTTGGAAGATACAGGAGCGAAACAATCAACCTATTGATATTGGAAGACCAAAAAGATTCTTCCAATGTCTCATTTCTGGGTCCAATGGAATTCATAGGTATAGGAAGAAGCCCCGTCAAATAGAGATTTTTTCTTTCGACCATCTTTCGATTGTTAATACGAGATATAAGGACCGCTACTACAAGCAGTACTACACCTTTGATCGTGAAATATCGATTGCTTGTTGAACCCTGTGAATCGCGTGAAAGTAGGATACTCAAAATTCGGGGGTCAAAGAGTTTCATAAAACGTTCTTGGTGGAAAAAAATGTGAGTGAAAGATCCCACTGAATCGAATTTGATCCATGAATCTAAGAAATAGTGAGAATTCTTGATCTCTCTCAATATCTCTCTCAATTCGAAGATCCAGGATTGGAATTGATGTCGTTTCATTGATTCCTCTTTCATTGATTCCTCTTTCATTGATTCCTCCTAAAGATTTCATTTCAATTGGAATTTGGTTATTCACGATGTACGATGATCTCTGTTAAGCATCCATGGCTGAATGGTTAAAGCGCCCAACTCATAATTGGCAAATTCGTAGGTTCAATTCCTGCTGGATGCACGCCAATGGGAACGTTCAATAAGTCTATTGGAATTGGCTCTGTATCAATGGAATCTCATCATCCATACATAACGAATTGGTATGGTATATTCATACCATAACATATGAACAATAAGAACTAGAATTCTTATCGATACTGGAACTCATAGGGAAGAAAATGGATTTATGGATGGAATCAAATATGCAGTATTTACAGAAAAAAGTATTCGGTTATTGGGGAACAATCAATATACTTCTAATGTCGAATCAGGATCAACTAGGACAGAAATAAAGCATTGGGTCGAACTCTTCTTTGGTGTCAAGGTAATAGCTATGAATAGTCATCGACTCCCCCGAAAGGGTAGAAGAATGGGACCCATTATGGGACATACAATGCATTACAATTACAGACGTATGATTATTACGCTTCAACCGGGTTATTCTATTCCACCTCTTATAGAGAAAAGAACTTAAAGCAAAATACTTAATAACATTAACATGGCGATACATTTATACAAAACTTCTACCCCGAGCACACGCAACGGAGCCGTAGACAGTCAAGTGAAATCCAATCCACGAAATAATTTGATCTATGGACAGCATCATTGTGGTAAAGGTCGTAATGCCAGAGGAATCATTACCGCAGGGCATAGAGGGGGAGGTCATAAGCGTCTATATCGTAAAATCGATTTTCGACGGAATGAAAAAGACATCTCTGGTAGAATCGTAACCATAGAATACGACCCTAATAGAAATGCATACATTTGTCTCATACACTATGGGGATGGTGAGAAGAGATATATTTTACATCCCAGAGGGGCTATAATTGGAGATACCATTGTTTCTGGTACAGAAGTTCCTATATCAATGGGAAATGCCCTACCTTTGAGTGCGGTTTGAACTATTGATTTACGTAATTGGAAGTAACCAATTAGGTTTACGACGAAACCTAGAAATCGATCACTGATCCAATTTGAGTACCTCTACGGGATAGACCTCAACAGAAAACTGTTGAGTAACGGCAGCAAGTGATTGAGTTCAGTAGTTCTTCATAGAAAATTATTGACTCTAGAGATATGGTAATATGGAGAAGACAAAATTGTTTGAAGCACGGACAGAACCGGAAGCGCCCCTTGTTTCAAAGAGAGGAAAGGAAGACGGGTTATTCACATTTAATTTGATGGTCAGAGGCGAATTGAAAGCTAAGCAGTGGTAATTATAAAGATCCCCCGGGGAAAAATAGAGATGTCTCCTACGTTACCCGTAATATGTGGAAGTATCGACGTAATTTCATAGAGTCATTCGGTCTGAATGCTACATGAAGAACATAAGCCAGATGACGGAACGGGGAGACCTAGGATGTAGAAGATCATAACATGAGCGATTCGGCAGATTGGGATTCCTATATATCCACTTATATGGTACTTCATCATACGATTCATATAAGATCCATCTGTCTAGATATCATCATATACATCTAGAAAGCCGTATGCTTTGGAAGAAGCTTGTACAGTTTGGGAAGGGGTTTTTATTGATAAAAAAGAAGAATCCACTTCAACCGATATGCCCTTAGGCACGGCCATACATAACATAGAAATCACACTTGGAAAGGGTGGACAATTAGCTAGAGCAGCAGGTGCTGTAGCGAAACTGATTGCAAAAGAGGGTAAATCGGCCACATTAAGATTACCATCTGGGGAGGTTCGTTTGATATCCAAAAACTGCTTAGCAACAGTCGGGCAAGTGGGGAATGTTGGGGCAAACCAAAAAAGTTTGGGTAGAGCCGGATCTAAGTGTTGGCTAGGTAAGCGTCCTGTAGTAAGAGGAGTAGTTATGAACCCTGTAGACCATCCCCATGGAGGCGGTGAAGGGAGAGCCCCAATTGGTAGAAAAAAACCCACGACCCCTTGGGGTTATCCTACACTTGGAAGAAGAAGTAGGAAAAGGAAAAAATATAGTGATAGTTTTATTCTTCGTCGCCGTAAATAGGAATATTGAAAATAGAATTTTTCGAATTTGAAATTTTATTGTCATGCCTTTTACAAAACAAAAAAGGAGTTATCCGTTGTGGCACGTTCACTAAAAAAAAACCCTTTTGTGGCTAATCATTTATTGGGAAAAATAGAAAAACTCAATATGAAGGAGGAAAAAGAAATAATAGTAACTTGGTCTAGAGCATCTACCATCATACCCACAATGATTGGACATACAATTGCTATTCATAATGGAAAGGAGCATTTACCTATTTATATAACAGATCGCATGGTGGGTCATAAATTGGGAGAATTCGCACCTACTCGGACTTTTGGTAGACATGCGAAAAACGATAATAGATCTCGTCGTTAATTTCTTTATTTTAACATAAACATATATATGGAATGGAAAAAAGAGTAAAAATAAAATAATAATAATAAATAGTTTAATTAAATAATGTTAAGTAGAATAATTGTAGAATAAAACAAATAATAGAATAATTGCTCATCGTCCATTGGTGGGGGGTAACCTTATGATAAAGAAGAACTCAGATACTTCGGGTACGGAAGTCAAAGTTTTAGCTCAACATATACATATGTCTGTTTTCAAAGCCCGAAGAGTAATTGATCAGATTCGAGGACGTTCCTATGAGGAAACACTTATGATACTTGAACTCATGCCTTATCGAGCATCTTATCCCATTTTAAAATTGGTCTATTCTGCAGCAGCAAATGCTAGTCATAATATGGGTTTGAACGAAACCGATTCATTTATTAGTCAAGCCCAAGTTAATGGGGGTGCTATTGTTAAAAAGTTAAGACCCCGGGCTCGAGGACGTAGTTATTCAATAAAAAAACCTACCTGTCATATAACAATTGTATTGAAAGATAAATCGAAATAATTTTTATATGAATCTAGATCTTAGATTCATATAAAAAAATAATATATGGATGGAAAGATAATATAATAGAAAAATATGGGACAAAAAATAAATCCACTTGGTTTCAGACTTGGTACAACCCAAAGTCATCATTCCTTTTGGTTCGCACAACCCAAAAGTTTTTCCGCGGGTCTACAGGAAGATGAAAAAATACGAGATTGTATCAGGAATTATGTACAAAAAAATATGAGAATACCCTCCGGTTTTGAAGGAATTGCACGTATAGAAATTCAAAAAAGGATCGATTTGATCCAGGTCATAATCTACATTGGATTCCCAAATCTATTAATCGAGGGTCGGACACGGGGAATTGAAGAATTACGGATGAATGTACAAAAAAAGTTAAATTCTGCGAATCGGAGGCTAAATATTGCTATCACAAGAGTTGAAAAACCTTATGGACAACCTAATATTCTTGCAGAATATATAGCTTTACAATTAAAAAATAGAGTTTCCTTTCGAAAAGCAATGAAAAAAGCTATTGAATTAACTGAGCAAACGGATACAAAAGGAATTCAAGTACAAATCGCAGGGCGTATCGACGGAAAAGAAATTGCACGTGTCGAATGGATTAGAGAGGGTAGGGTTCCTCTACAAACCATTCGCGCTAAAATTGATTATTGTTCCTATACAGTTCGAACTATCTATGGAGTATTAGGCATAAAAATTTGGATATTCGTAGACGAAGAATAATAATATAATGAATCTATCTTGCTATCCTATCCAATGATAGAACAAAAAATGAAAAAATGGGTTCTTGTTCTTTTCGTTCAATCAAAAATGAACAAAACAATAAGTACTAATTTGATTTCTATAAGGTTGAATAAAAATTCAATGGACCATTTGTTTGGTAGAATTGCTATGCTTAGTGTGTGACTCGTTGGTTTTTTCTTTAGAGTTGGGATAAAAAAAACTATGGACTAATAACTATAGAAACTAATAACCAACTTATTGCTTCGTATTGTCGAGATCCCACAAAGCAGTCACTATATGGTGTATCGATCATGTAGCTGCAGCAACTGCAAATTTTCTTTCATAAAAAAAGCAAATTGGATTACAATAAATCCGATAAAATTGAGGATTGTGAAGCAAAAATAAAGGGATGTGGATAAATGGAAGGGTGATAGAAAGAGAGAGGTAAAATATCAATGGTATAATATGATTCCAATATGTATGGTTTATGAATCATCTCATAAAAAGCAATGTGATAAAGCATCAATATTAATAGGAAAACAAAGTAAAGAGCCCGAGTTAATAAAAACTGAGAAAATTGACTCAGAAACGAATTTAGTTGAGAGCTCCATTGCAGAGTTCAGGCCTAACCATTAATGGAGAAGCTATAGGAACGACGGAACCCGTGACTGCATAAGATTTCATTGAAAACGAATCCTAATCATTCATTGGGAGGGATGGCGGAACGAACCAGGAACTATTTATTCTGAACGGTCATAGAATGGGTTGACCCCTACGAATCAAACAGAAAAGAGTCAATATTCGCCCGCGAAACTCTTATTATTGGATTACTAAATTTTGTGTAATTCGATAAAAATAAAAAAAGTAAATTAAGATAAAGGAAAATTCACTACAATCTTAAATATAAATAGATATATAACTATAGCCTAACAATTTGTTATAAACCATTTCTAACTGTTTATTACATATATATATTTTTATGAATGTAATGAATACAGACAGTTTCCTATGTAACAAATTAATCAAAAAATACCATGATTTTGTTTAACATTCATTATTTGAAAATACATATATATCTGAAAAATATCTGAAAATACATATGTATCTGTAATAGTAATTAATATTATTGCATTATTTTATTCGCGAGGAGCTGGATGAGAAAAAACTCTCATGTCCAGTTCTGCAGTAGAGATGGAATTGAGAAATAACCATCAACTATAACCCCAAAAGAACCAGATTCCGTAAACAACATAGAGGAAGAATGAAAGGAATATCTTATCGAGGCAATCATATTTCTTTCGGAAAATATGCTCTTCAGGCACTTGAACCCACTTGGATCACAGCTAGACAAATAGAAGCTGGGCGAAGAGCAATGACACGATATGCGCGTCGTGGTGGAAAAATATGGGTACGTATATTTCCCGACAAACCCGTTACAGTAAGGCCCACGGAAACGCGTATGGGTTCGGGGAAGGGATCCCCTGAATATTGGGTATCCGTTGTTAAACCAGGTCGAATACTTTATGAAATGGGCGGAGTATCAGAAACTGTAGCCAGAGCCGCTATTTCCATAGCTGCATGCAAAATGCCTATACGAACTCAATTTGTTATTGCGCGATAAGTATGTAGAACCAAAGAGATGCAGGGGATGAAAAATATGGTAAGGGGGATCCCCTTATTTTTTTATTTCTGGACACATAATATTTCTTTTTTTCCTTCACTCTTTGCATTGAAAGAGCAGACAAAAAAAATAACAATATGATTCAACCGCAGACCCTTTTGAATGTAGCAGATAACAGTGGGGCTCGAGAATTGATGTGTATTCGAATCTTAGGAGCTAGTAATCGCCAATATGCTCATATTGGTGACGTTATTGTTGCTGTAATCAAGGAAGCAGTGCCCAATATGCCTCTAGAAAGATCAGAAGTAATTAGAGCTGTAATTGTGCGTACACGCAAAGAACTCAAACGTGACAACGGTATGATAATACGATATGATGACAATGCAGCAGTTGTCATTGATCAAGAAGGAAATCCAAAAGGAACTCGAGTTTTTGGTGCGATCGCTCGAGAATTGAGACAGTTGAATTTCACTAAAATAGTCTCATTGGCCCCTGAGGTATTATAAATATAAGAAATAGATCAATTCAATCAATTAGTAGATTGTGTCTCAAGTATATACTTTTAATAATTCAGAAAAAAAAAACATGTTGATTATATCAAAATTAGAGGACAACTATAATTATAGCTCATCATGGGTAGAGACACTATTGCCGATATAATAACTTCGATAAGAAATGCTGAGATGAATAAAAGGGAAACGGTTCGAATAACATCTACTAATATGACTGAAAACATTGTTAAAATACTTCTACAAGAGGGTTTTATTGAAAACGTTAGAAAACATCGGGAAAATCACAAATATTTCTTGGTTTCAACCCTGCCGCATAAAAGGACTGGTAAAGGAATACAGAAAACGATTTTAAAACGCATCAGCCGGCCCGGTCTACGAATATATTCTAACTATCCACAAATTCCTAAGATTTTAGGTGGAATGGGGATTGCAATTCTTTCCACTTCTCGAGGTATAATGACGGATCGAGAAGCCCGACGAAAAGGAACTGGGGGAGAAGTTTTGTTATATATATGGTGATCCTTCTGCTCTGGTATTCTAATTGGATTTGTAACTTCCCATCTGTGAAAAAGAGAAGAAAAGTGGGTTATATGACTACTCCGCCATTAGTTGATATTTTATCAAGGAGGGGTCACCCGAAATGAAAGAACAAAAATTGATTCATGAAGGTTTAATTACTGAATCGCTTCCCAATGGTATGTTCCGAGTCCGTTTAGATAATGAAGATCTAATTCTAGGTTATGTTTCGGGTAGGATCCGACGCAGTTTTATACGCATACTACCAGGAGATAGAGTCAAAATCGAAGTAAGTCGTTATGATTCAACCAGAGGGCGTATAATTTATAGACTTCGCAACAAAGATTCGAATGATTAAGTATTTTTTTTAACATTTCCCTCACGGGGATACAATTTTAGGTTCAAAAACGAAAGGGACTTTTTTCTTTCAAGGAGTAGATTCAGAATTTAAAAGTAGGTAATCATAAATATAGGTAATTCTAAATATGAAAATAAGGGCTTCCGTTCGTAAAATTTGTGAAAAATGTCGATTGATTCGTAGGCGCGGACGAATTATAGTGATTTGTTCCAATCCGAAACATAAACAGAGACAAGGATAATCTTTCTTAAAAGGAACTTTCTCTTCTAAAGGAAGGACCCATATAAAATAAGTAAAAGGCAAAACATGAAATGGATATCTCCGTATATTTCTGACTCATATTTATGAGATGATAAAATATGATTTATGAGACGATAAAATATGACAAAACCCATACCAAGAATTGGTTCACGCAAGAATGGACGTATTGGTTCACGTAAAAATGGACGTAGAATACCGAAAGGAGTTATTCATGTTCAAGCGAGTTTCAACAACACCATTGTAACTGTTACAGATGTACGAGGTCGGGTAGTTTCTTGGTCCTCCGCGGGTACTTCTGGATTCAAAGGCACAAGAAGGGGTACACCTTTTGCTGCTCAAGCAGCAGCGCTAAACGCTATTCGTACAGTAGTGGATCAGGGTATGCAACGAGCAGAAGTCATGATAAAGGGTCCTGGTCTCGGAAGAGATGCAGCACTACGAGCGATTCGTAGAAGTGGTATATTATTAAGTTTCGTACGTGATGTAACCCCTATGCCACACAATGGATGTAGACCCCCTAAAAAAAGGCGGGTATAAAAATAAGAATTGAACAGATTTCAAGAGAAATAAACAATTCACCAATCTAAATAATAATATATTAGTATGGTTCGAGAGGAAGTAGCAGGATCCACTCGAACACGACAGTGGAAGTGTGTTGAATCAAGAGTAGACAGTAAGCGTCTTTATTATGGACGTTTCATTCTGTCCCCGCTTATGAAAGGTCAAGCTGATACCATAGGTATTGCCATGCGAAGGGTTTTACTTGGAGAAATAGAAGGGACATGTATCATACGTGCAAAATTTGATAAGGTACCACATGAATATTCGACGATAGTAGGTGTTGAAGAATCAGTACATGAAATTTTAATGAATTTGAAAGAAATTGTATTGAGAAGTAATCTGTATGGAGTCCAAGACGCATCTATTTGCGTTAAGGGTCCCAAACGCGTAACTGCTCAAGATATCATCTCACCACCTTCCATTGAAATAATTGACACTACGCAGCATATAGCTAACCTGACGGAACACATTGATTTGTGTATTGGATTACAAATCAAAAGAGATCGTGGATATCGTATGAAGTCTACAAATAACTCTCAAGATGGAAGTTATCCTATAGATGCTG